GCTAACGTAGCTTAATTTAAAGCATGGCACTGAAGATGCTAAGATAAAAATTAATTTTTTTCGTAAGCATGCAAGGTTTGGTCCTAGCCTTAGTGTTAATTGTAACTAAAATTATACATGCAAGTTTCAGCTTTCCCGTGAGAATGCCCTAATTATTCTATTAAATAACTAGGAGCGGATATCAGGCACACATACACGTAGCCCAAGACATCTTGCTAAGCCACACCCCCAAGGGATTTCAGCAGTAATAAACATTGATTTTATAAGCGCAAGCTTGACTCAGTTAAAGTTAACAGAGTTGGTTAATCTCGTGCCAGCCACCGCGGTTATACGAGTAACTCACATTAACACATCCCGGCGTAAAGAGTGATTAAAGAATGATCTTTAACTACTAAAGTTTAGACCTCATAAAACTGTTATACGTATCCATGAGTGGAATAAACAACAACGAAAGTGACTTTATAAATTAAGAAACCTTGATGTCACGACAGTTGGGACCCAAACTAGGATTAGATACCCTACTATGCCCAACCACAAACTTAGACAATATCCTACTATATTGTTCGCCAGAGTACTACAAGCGCTAGCTTAAAACCCAAAGGACTTGGCGGTATCCCATACCCACCTAGAGGAGCCTGTTCTATAACTGATAATCCACGTTCAACCTCACCACTTCTTGCCATTACCGTCTATATACCGCCGTCGTCAGCCCACCCTGTGAAGGATCAAAAGTAAGCAAAAAGAATAAAACTCCAAAACGTCAGGTCGAGGTGTAGCAAATGAAGTGGGAAGAAATGGGCTACATTTTTTCCTAAAAACATACGAATGGTAAACTGAAAACATACCTAAAGGTGGATTTAGCAGTAAGAAGAGATCAGAATACTCTCCTGAAATAGGCTCTGGGATAAGCACACACCGCCCGTCACTCTCCTCAAAAATAACCCATTACTTTCCATAAATATATTTCTTTAACAAGAGGAGGCAAGTCGTAACATGGTAAGTGTACTGGAAAGTGCACTTGGAATCAAAATGTGGTTAAACTAGTAAAGCACCTCCCTTACACTGAGGAGATATCCGTGCAATTCGGATCATTTTGAACCTTAAAGCTAGCCTATATACTAATTCAACTAGACCTTATAAATCTAATCTACATTATAATTTTTAATTAAAACATTCTCAACCTCTTAGTATGGGTGACAGAACAATAACCCCAGCGCAATAGCTTATGTACCGCAAGGGAAAGCTGAAAAAGAAATGAAACAAACCATTAAAGTATTAAAAAGCAGAGATTATACCTCGTACCTTTTGCATCATGATTTAGCTAGAAAAACTAGGCAAAAAGACTTTAAGTCTATCTCCCCGAAACTAAACGAGCTACTCCGAAGCAGCATTATAGAGCTAACCCGTCTCTGTGGCAAAAGAGTGGGAAGACTTCCGAGTAGCGGTGAAAAGCCTACCGAGTTTAGTGATAGCTGGTTACCCAAGAAAAGAACTTTAGTTCTGCATTAATTTTTCACTATCTAGACAAGACTTACTCGTCAAAGATATCTATAAGAATTAACAGTTATTTAGAAGAGGTACAGCCCTTCTAAACCAAGACACAACTTTTCAAGGTGAGAAATGATCATAATCATTAAGGTTACCATCTCAGTGGGCCTAAAAGCAGCCATCTGTTAAGTAAGCGTCGCAGCTCTAATCTAATAATTAAACCTTTAATTCAGATATCCATTCATAACCCCCTTCATCCCTATTGGGGTTATTTTATATTTATATAAAAGAACTTATGCTAAAATGAGTAATAAGAGAACAAATCTCTCCCGACACAAGTGTATGTCAGAAAGAATTAAATCACTGATAATTAAACGACCCCAAACTGAGGTCATATATCATCTAACTATCAACTAGAAAACCTTATTTCCCATACTCGTTACCCCTACACAGGAGTGTCATCAGGAAAGATTAAAAGAAAATAAAGGAACTCGGCAAACACAAACTCCGCCTGTTTACCAAAAACATCGCCTCTTGATAAACCATAAGAGGTCCCGCCTGCCCTGTGACAATGTTCAACGGCCGCGGTATTTTGACCGTGCAAAGGTAGCGTAATCACCTGTCTTTTAAATAAAGACCTGTATGAAAGGCATCACGAGAGTTTAACTGTCTCTATTTTCTAATCAATGAAATTGATCTATTCGTGCAGAAGCGAATATAATAACATTAGACGAGAAGACCCTATGGAGCTTCAAACACTTAAATTAATTATGTAATCACCTACTTCCCAGGATATAAACAAAACATACAATACTTCTAATTTAACTGTTTTTGGTTGGGGTGACCAAGGGGAAAAACAAATCCCCCTCATCGATTGAGTACTAAGTACTTAAAAATTAGAATGACAATTCTAATTAATAAAATATTTATCGAAAAATGACCCAGGATTTCCTGATCAATGAACCAAGTTACCCTAGGGATAACAGCGCAATCCTTTCTCAGAGTCCCTATCGAAGAAAGGGTTTACGACCTCGATGTTGGATCAGGACATCCTAATGGTGCAACCGCTATTAAGGGTTCGTTTGTTCAACGATTAACAGTCCTACGTGATCTGAGTTCAGACCGGAGAAATCCAGGTCAGTTTCTATCTATGAATACACTTTTCCTAGTACGAAAGGACCGGAAAAGTAGGGCCAATGCCACTAGCACGCCCTATTTTCATCTATTGAATAAAACTAAAATAGATAAGAAAAGATCACCTAGTGCCCAAAAAAAGGGTTGTTGAGGTGGCAGAGCCTGGTAAATGCAAAAGACCTAAGTCCTTTAATCCAGAGGTTCAAATCCTCTCCTCAACTATGCTCCAACCCATTTTACTCTATTTAATCAATCCCCTTGCCTATATTATCCCAATCCTTTTAGCCACAGCCTTTCTCACATTAATTGAACGAAAAATTCTCGGCTATATACAATTCCGTAAAGGTCCAAACATTGTTGGACCCTATGGTTTACTCCAACCTATTGCAGATGGCCTAAAACTATTCATTAAAGAACCTATCCGTCCATCAATGTCCTCTCCATTCCTATTCTTAATTACCCCCACAATAGCTCTAACATTAGCCTTACTCATATGAATACCCCTCCCCCTCCCCCATTCAATCATCAATCTTAACCTAGGTTTATTATTCATCCTAGCAATCTCAAGCCTTACTGTCTACACTATCTTAGGATCCGGATGAGCATCCAACTCAAAATATGCCCTAATAGGGGCATTACGTGCTGTAGCACAAACCATCTCATATGAAGTAAGCTTAGGTCTCATCCTCCTATCAATAATCGTATTCGCTGGAGGATTTACCCTCCACACATTTAACCTAGCTCAAGAAACTATCTGACTCCTAATCCCAGGTTGACCATTAGCCCTAATATGATACATTTCAACCTTAGCAGAAACCAATCGAGCTCCATTTGATCTAACAGAAGGAGAATCAGAACTAGTATCAGGATTTAACATTGAATATGCAGGAGGCCCATTCGCTCTATTTTTCTTAGCCGAATACACTAACATCTTATTAATAAATACCCTATCAGTTATCCTATTCATAGGAACTTCCTATAATCCTCTTTTTCCACAAATCTCAACACTCAGCCTTATAATAAAAGCTACATTACTAACATTTATCTTCTTATGAATTCGAGCATCCTATCCCCGCTTCCGCTATGATCAACTTATACATTTAGTCTGAAAAAACTTCCTACCTCTTACTCTAGCAATTATCCTATGACATATAGCCCTACCTCTCGCTACATCAAGCTTACCCCCAATCACCTAAGGAAGTGTGCCTGAATTAAAGGACCACTTTGATAGAGTGGATAATGAGAGTTAAAACCCCTCCACTTCCTTCTAGAAAAATAGGATTCGAACCTATATCTAAGAGATCAAAACCCTCCGTGTTTCCTATTACACTATTCCCTAGTAAAGTCAGCTAACAAAGCTTTTGGGCCCATACCCCAACCATGTTGGTTAAAATCCTTCCTTTACTAATGAACCCTACTGTATTAACCATCTTAATTTCAAGTTTAGGCCTAGGAACTACCCTCACATTTATTGGATCACATTGACTCCTAGTATGAATAGGCCTTGAAATTAATACTCTAGCTATTATTCCTCTAATAATCCACCAACATCACCCACGAGCAGTAGAAGCTACTACAAAATACTTCATTACCCAAGCAACTGCCTCTGCCCTATTATTATTTGCTAGCATCACAAATGCTTGAACTTCAGGCGAATGAAGTTTAACTGAAATAATTAACCCAACTTCTGCCACACTAGCATTAACCGCACTTGCCCTAAAAATTGGTCTCGCACCACTACACTTCTGATTACCTGAAGTCCTCCAAGGCCTAGATCTTACCACAGGACTCATTTTATCAACTTGACAAAAACTAGCCCCATTTGCTATTTTACTTCAACTATACCCCTCACTTAACCCCAACCTATTATTATTTCTCGGAATTCTCTCAACAATTATTGGAGGATGAGGAGGACTCAACCAAACACAATTACGAAAAATCCTAGCCTATTCATCAATCGCAAACCTTGGATGAATAATTACAATTCTACATTATGCCCCTAACCTAACCCTACTCAACCTCATCTTATATATTATCATAACACTTACAACCTTCCTCCTATTTAAAATCTTTAACTCAACTAAAATTAACTCAATTGCCTCATCATCAACCAAATCCCCCCTCTTATCCATTATCACTTTATTAACCCTCCTTTCCTTAGGAGGATTACCCCCACTCTCTGGATTTATACCCAAATGATTAATCCTCCAAGAACTAACAAAACAAAACTTATTTATCCCAGCCACTATTATAGCCCTTATAGCCCTTCTCAGTCTATTCTTCTACTTACGTTTATGTTATGCTACAACATTAACTATAAGTCCAAACCCAATCAACATATCATCATCCTGACGAACAAAATCTAATCACCCAACCCTTATCCTATTAACCTCAGCAACCTTATCTATCCTCCTTCTCCCCTTAACACCCTCATTCTTTACACTCATCCTATAGAAATTTAGGTTAACCAGACCAAAAGCCTTCAAAGCTTTAAGTAGAAGTGAAAATCCTCTAATTTCTGCTAAGACTTGCAAGACTTTATCTCACATCCTCTGAATGCAACTCAGATGCTTTAATTAAGCTAAAACCTTCTAGACAGGCAGGCCTCGATCCTACAAAATCTTAGTTAACAGCTAAGCGTTCAATCCAACGAACTTCTATCTAAGCTTTCTCCCGCCGCCAAAGACAAAGGCGGGAGAAAGCCCCGGGAGGAGTAAACCTCCGTCTTTGGATTTGCAATCCAACGTAAACAGCTACTTCAAGGCTTTGATAAGAAGAGGATTCTGACCTCTGTAAACGGAGCTACAATCCGCCGCTTATTCTCAGCCATCTTACCTGTGGCAATCAATCGTTGACTATTCTCTACCAACCACAAAGATATTGGCACCCTTTACTTGATTTTTGGTGCATGAGCAGGTATAGTTGGAACAGCCCTAAGTCTTCTAATTCGAGCTGAACTTGGACAACCTGGATCACTTTTAGGGGATGATCAGATCTACAATGTAATCGTAACCGCCCACGCCTTTGTAATAATCTTTTTCATAGTTATACCAATCATAATTGGTGGTTTTGGAAATTGATTAGTTCCTTTAATAATTGGTGCACCAGATATAGCCTTCCCACGAATAAATAACATAAGTTTCTGACTTCTTCCACCATCATTTCTTCTTCTCCTTGCCTCTGCTGGAGTAGAAGCTGGAGCAGGTACCGGTTGAACAGTTTATCCTCCATTAGCTAGCAACTTAGCACATGCTGGACCATCTGTTGATTTAGCTATTTTTTCTCTTCACTTAGCCGGTGTTTCATCAATTTTAGCTTCAATTAATTTTATCACAACTATTATCAACATAAAACCACCAGCCATTTCCCAATATCAAACACCATTATTTGTTTGATCTATTCTTGTAACCACTATTCTTCTTCTCCTCTCACTTCCAGTCCTTGCAGCAGGAATTACAATATTACTTACTGATCGTAACCTCAATACTACATTCTTTGATCCTGCAGGTGGAGGAGACCCAATCCTTTATCAACACTTATTCTGATTTTTTGGTCATCCTGAAGTTTATATCTTAATTCTACCTGGTTTTGGAATAATCTCACATGTAGTAGCTTATTATTCAGGTAAAAAAGAACCATTTGGATATATGGGTATAGTTTGAGCAATAATAGCAATTGGCCTACTTGGTTTTATTGTATGAGCTCATCATATATTCACAGTAGGAATAGACGTAGATACTCGAGCCTATTTCACCTCTGCAACAATAATTATCGCTATTCCTACAGGTGTTAAAGTCTTTAGCTGATTAGCAACCCTTCATGGAGGATCTATTAAATGAGATACTCCTCTACTCTGAGCCTTAGGATTCATTTTCCTCTTTACAGTAGGTGGTTTAACAGGAATTGTTTTAGCTAACTCCTCATTAGACATTGTTCTTCATGATACTTATTATGTAGTAGCCCACTTCCACTATGTCCTTTCAATAGGAGCAGTATTTGCTATCATGGCAGGCCTTATTCACTGATTCCCTCTAATTTCTGGTTTTACTCTTCATCAAACCTGAACAAAAATCCAATTTACAGTTATATTTATTGGAGTAAATTTAACCTTCTTCCCTCAACACTTCCTAGGTCTCGCAGGTATGCCACGACGATATTCAGATTATCCAGATGCATACACTCTATGAAATGCAATTTCATCAATTGGCTCTCTAATTTCTCTTGTTGCTGTAATTATATTACTATTTATTATTTGAGAAGCATTTGCCTCAAAACGAGAAGTATTATCCGTTGAACTTCCACATACAAATGTAGAATGACTACATGGTTGCCCTCCTCCTTACCATACTTATGAAGAACCAGCATTTGTTCAAGTCCAACGACCCTCTTTTTAACAAGAAAGGAAGGAATTGAACCCCCATATGCTGGTTTCAAGCCAGCCACATCACCACTCTGTCACTTTCTTTATAAGATACTAGTAAAATATATTACACTGCCTTGTCGGGACAGAATTGTAAGTTAAATTCTTACGTATCTTATTTTACAATGGCACACCCCTCACAATTAGGATTCCAAGATGCAGCCTCCCCAGTTATGGAAGAACTTATTCATTTTCACGACCACACATTAATAATTGTGTTCTTAATTAGCACTTTAGTTCTCTACATTATCACAGCAATAGTTACAACTAAACTTACAAACAAATATATTCTCGACTCCCAAGAAATCGAAATCGTTTGAACCATCTTACCTGCTATTATCCTCATTATAATTGCTCTCCCATCACTACGAATTTTATATCTTATAGACGAAATCAACGATCCACATCTAACTATCAAAGCTATAGGTCATCAATGATACTGAAGTTATGAATATACAGATTACGAAGACCTAGGATTTGATTCCTATATAATCCAAACTCAAGACCTAACTCCAGGTCAATTCCGCTTGTTAGAAACAGACCACCGTATAGTAGTACCTATAGAATCACCTATTCGAGTCCTAGTATCAGCAGAAGATGTCTTACATTCATGAGCCGTTCCAGCTCTAGGTGTAAAAATAGACGCTGTCCCAGGACGACTTAATCAAACTGCCTTCATTGTCTCACGTCCCGGTGTCTATTATGGTCAATGTTCAGAAATTTGTGGTGCTAATCACAGTTTTATACCTATCGTAGTAGAAGCAGTTCCTTTAGAACACTTCGAAGCCTGATCTTCATCAATACTAGAAGAAGCCTCATTAAGAAGCTAAACTGGGCCTAGCATTAGCCTTTTAAGCTAAACATTGGTGACTCCCAACCACCCTTAATGATATGCCTCAATTAAATCCTAACCCATGATTTTTAATCTTATTATTCTCATGAACTATCTTTCTTATTATTCTACCAAATAAAATTATAAATCATCTATTCAACAATAACCCAACTCTAAAAAGTATTGAAAAACCTAAACCCAACCCCTGAAATTGACCATGATTATAAGCTTCTTTGACCAATTCTTAAGTCCGTCACTTATTGGAATTCCCCTTATTGCCCTAGCAATCTTAATTCCATGATTAACCTTCCCAACTCCAACTAATCGATGATTAAACAATCGATTAATTACCCTCCAAGCCTGATTCATCAATCGCTTTGTTTATCAACTTATACAACCAATTAACCTTGGAGGACATAAATGAGCCATACTACTAACAGCCCTAATACTATTTTTAATCACCATTAATCTCTTAGGCCTCCTCCCATACACATTTACCCCTACAACACAACTTTCTCTAAATATAGCATTCGCTCTTCCATTATGACTTACAACTGTATTAATTGGTATATTAAACCAACCTACAATTGCATTAGGCCACCTTCTTCCAGAAGGAACACCAACCCCTTTAATTCCAATCCTTATTATTATCGAAACTATTAGCCTATTTATTCGACCATTAGCTTTGGGAGTCCGACTAACTGCTAACTTAACAGCAGGTCATCTTCTAATACAACTAATTGCTACCGCAGCATTCGTTCTCTTAACTATCATACCAACTGTGGCCTTATTAACTTCTATAATCCTATTCTTATTAACAATTCTAGAAGTAGCCGTAGCAATAATCCAAGCATATGTATTTGTCCTCCTACTAAGTTTATATTTACAAGAAAATGTATAATGGCTCACCAAGCACATGCATATCACATAGTTGACCCAAGCCCATGACCCTTAACAGGAGCTATTGCTGCCCTTCTTATAACATCGGGTTTAGCCATCTGATTTCATTTCCATTCACTTCTCCTCCTTTATTTAGGATTAACCCTTCTTTTCCTAACAATAATTCAATGATGACGTGACATTATTCGAGAAGGAACATTCCAAGGCCACCACACTCCTCCCGTACAAAAAGGCCTTCGCTATGGAATAATCTTATTTATTACATCAGAAGTTTTCTTCTTCTTAGGTTTTTTCTGAGCCTTTTACCATTCTAGCCTCGCACCAACCCCTGAATTAGGCGGATGTTGACCACCAACAGGAATTAATCCTCTAGACCCATTCGAAGTTCCACTCTTAAATACTGCAGTACTTCTAGCTTCAGGAGTAACCGTAACTTGAGCCCACCATAGTTTAATAGAAGGTAACCGAAAAGAAGCAATCCAAGCCCTTACTCTAACTATTATTCTAGGAGTTTATTTCACATCCCTTCAAGCTATAGAATATTACGAAGCACCATTTACCATCGCCGACGGAGTTTATGGAACAACATTTTATGTTGCTACAGGATTCCATGGCCTCCACGTTATTATTGGTTCAACATTTTTAGCAGTTTGTCTCATACGACAAGTCCAATATCACTTTACATCAGAACATCACTTTGGCTTCGAAGCTGCAGCATGATACTGACATTTCGTAGATGTAGTGTGACTATTTCTTTACGTATCCATCTATTGATGAGGCTCATAATTACTTTTCTAGTATAAACTAGTACAAGTGATTTCCAATTACTTAATCTTGGTTAAAATCCAAGGAAAAGTAATGAACCTCATCATGTCGTCTGTCGCGACCACGGCCCTGATTTCCCTAATCCTCGCTTTAATTGCATTTTGGTTACCGTCACTAAACCCAGATAATGAAAAACTATCTCCCTATGAATGTGGTTTTGACCCACTAGGAAGTGCTCGCCTCCCCTTTTCCCTACGCTTCTTCCTAGTAGCAATCCTATTCCTCCTATTTGACCTAGAAATTGCTCTCTTATTACCACTACCTTGAGGAAACCAACTATTAACACCACTCTCTACACTCCTTTGAGCAACAATCATCCTAATTTTACTTACCTTAGGACTCATTTACGAATGATTTCAAGGAGGACTTGAATGAGCAGAATAGATGTTTAGTCCAAATCAAGACCGCTAATTTCGGCTTAGCAAATTATGGTGAAAATCCATAAACATCTTATGTCCCCTATATATTTCAGTTTTACCTCAGCATTCATCCTAGGCTTAATAGGCCTCGCATTTAACCGTTCACATCTTTTATCTGCCCTCCTATGCCTTGAAGGTATAATACTCACCTTATTCATCGCTACCGCCATCTGATCTATAACATTAAATTCTACCTCCAGCTCCATTATTCCTATAATCCTTCTAACATTTTCTGCTTGTGAAGCTAGCGCAGGATTAGCTATCTTAGTCGCCACCTCTCGTTCACACGGTTCTGATAAATTACAAAACCTCAACCTCCTCCAATGTTAAAAATTTTAATTCCAACAATCATACTATTTCCTACTACCTGACTTTCCCACAAAAAATGACTATGAACTACTACCTCTATTCATAGCCTTCTTATCGCTACAATAAGCCTATTCTGATTTAAATGAGATTCAGACATTGGATGAGACTTTTCTAACCAATATTTAGCCATTGATCCCCTATCCACCCCACTACTCATTCTCACATGCTGACTCCTACCACTAATAATCCTAGCTAGCCAAAATCACATTTCCCCAGAACCTTTAACCCGACAACGAACCTATATTTCCCTTCTAATCTCCTTACAATTCTTCCTCATCATAGCTTTCTCCGCAACAGAAATAATCCTATTTTACATTATATTTGAAGCCACACTTATCCCAACACTTATTATTATCACACGATGAGGCAACCAAACAGAACGTTTAAATGCAGGAACTTACTTCCTATTTTATACCCTAATTGGATCCCTTCCATTACTTATTGCCCTATTATCTATACAAAACAACCTCGGTACCCTCTCAATATTTATTATTCAACATTCCCAATATATTAACCCTCATTCATGAGCAGACAAATTCTGATGAACTGCCTGCATTATTGCCTTCCTTGTCAAAATACCACTCTACGGAGTACATCTTTGACTACCAAAAGCTCACGTTGAAGCTCCAATCGCCGGTTCAATAATCCTAGCTGCCGTACTACTAAAACTAGGAGGTTATGGAATAATACGAATTATTATTATACTTAACCCCCTTACCAAAGAAATAGCCTATCCATTCTTGATCTTAGCTATCTGAGGTGTCGTAATAACTAGTTCCATCTGCCTACGACAAACAGACTTAAAATCCCTCATTGCTTACTCCTCAGTAAGCCACATAGGTCTCGTCGCAGCAGCCATTCTCATCCAAACCCCATGAAGTTTCGCAGGGGCAACAACACTAATAATCGCTCATGGTTTAATCTCATCAGCTTTATTCTGCTTAGCTAATACCAATTACGAACGCATTCACAGCCGAACCCTTCTCCTAGCTCGAGGAATCCAAATCATCCTTCCACTTATAGCAACCTGATGATTTATTACTAACCTTGCTAATCTCGCTTTACCTCCATCTCCAAACCTCATAGGAGAACTTTTCATTATTACATCATTATTTAACTGATCTAATTGAACCTTAATTCTTACAGGTTCCGGAGTATTAATTACAGCATCTTACTCCCTCTATATATTCCTCATAACCCAACGAGGAATAACACCCAACCACCTCCTATCACTTAACCCCTCTCATACACGAGAACATCTTCTCCTTAGTCTCCATATCATACCCGTACTATTACTAATCCTTAAACCAGAACTTATCTGAGGCTGAACATTCTGTATTTATAGTTTAATCAAAACATTAGATTGTGGTTCTAAAGACAAAAGTTAAAATCTTTTTATCTACCGAGAGAGGTCCGGGACACGAAGATCTGCTAATTCTTCTTATCATGGTTCAAGCCCATGGCTCACTCGGCCCTTGAAAGATAATAGTAATCTATTGGTCTTAGGAACCAAAAACTCTTGGTGCAACTCCAAGCAAGAGCTATGAACATCATCTTTAACTCATCCTTCCTTTTAATCTTTATTATCCTCATCTTTCCACTAATCTCCTCCCTTTCACCTAAAGAACTTAAACCAAACTGATCATCCTCATACGTAAAAACTGCTGTAAAAACCTCCTTTTTCATTAGTTTAATTCCTTTATTTATTTTTCTCGACCAAGGTTTAGAATCAATCACTACTAACTGAAACTGAATAAACATAGGTCCATTTGATATTAACATAAGCTTTAAATTTGACTTATATTCAATCATCTTCACACCCGTAGCCCTATATGTTACCTGATCTATTCTCGAATTCGCTCTCTGATACATACACTCTGACCCTAACATAAATCGCTTCTTCAAATATCTCCTACTATTCCTAATCTCAATAATTATCCTAGTTACTGCCAATAATATATTTCAATTATTCATTGGTTGGGAAGGAGTTGGAATTATATCCTTCTTGCTTATTGGTTGATGATATAGCCGAACAGACGCTAACACAGCAGCATTACAAGCCGTTATCTATAACCGAATTGGTGATATCGGACTAATCTTAAGTATAGCCTGATTAGCTACCAATCTCAACTCATGAGAAATCCACCAACTCTTTATTTTATCAAAAAACAAAGACCTAACTCTACCCCTCCTCGGCCTTGTATTAGCTGCAGCTGGAAAATCAGCACAATTCGGCCTACATCCATGACTACCCTCAGCTATAGAAGGTCCTACACCAGTATCAGCATTACTTCACTCAAGTACAATAGTTGTAGCAGGTATCTTCCTCTTAATCCGCCTTCATCCTCTCATTCAAGACAACAAACTAATCCTAACAACCTGCTTATGTTTAGGAGCACTTACTACCCTCTTCACAGCCGCATGTGCCTTAACCCAAAACGACATTAAAAAAATCGTTGCTTTCTCAACATCAAGCCAACTAGGACTAATAATAGTCACTATTGGTCTTAATCAACCTCAACTAGCCTTCCTCCATATCTGTACTCATGCCTTCTTCAAAGCAATACTCTTCCTCTGCTCTGGATCAATTATTCACAGCCTTAATGACGAACAAGATATTCGAAAAATAGGAGGTCTTCATAAACTCCTACCATTTACCTCAACTTCCCTAACAATTGGTAGTCTAGCCCTTACAGGTATACCATTCCTATCAGGCTTCTTCTCAAAAGACGCTATCATTGAATCTATAAACACTTCCCACTTAAACGCCTGAGCCCTAATCCTTACCCTCGTAGCAACATCCTTCACAGCTATTTACAGTCTCCGCCTTATCTTCTTTGCATTAATAAACTACCCCCGATTCAATTCATTCTCCCCAGTTAATGAAAATAACCCATCAGTAATCAACCCCATCAAACGCCTTGCTTATGGAAGTATCATTGCCGGCTTAATTATCACCCTTAATCTCACCCCAACAAAAACCCAAATCATAACTATATCCCCCCTACTCAAACTATCCGCCCTCTTAGTTACAATTATAGGTCTCCTCTTAGCCCTTGAACTTACTAACCTCACTAATTCCCACTTCAAAATTAACCCTATACTCCACCCTCATCACTTCTCCAACATATTAGGTTACTTCCCCTCCATCATTCATCGACTTCTCCCAAAAACCAGTCTAAATTGAGCTCAATATATTTCAACACACCTAATCGACCTAACCTGAAGTGAAAAAATTGGACCTAAAAGCAACCTCATTCAACAAACACCACTTATTAAACTATCTACTAAACCCCAACAAGGCTTTATCAAAACATATCTAACACTCCTATTTCTAACATTAACCCTAATTACTCTAATCATCTCCACCTAACTACTCGTAAAGCACCTCAAGACAAACCCCGAGTTAATTCTAACACCACAAATAAAGTTAACAATAACACCCAACCTCCTAAAACTAACATTCAACCCCCATCAGAGTACAATAAAGCAACTCCCCAAAAATCTCCTCGTACCATATCCAAACTATTCACTTCCTCCATCCCAGTTCAATATAAACCCCATCCTTCAACCATAAAATATTTACCAACCATAAACAACCCTACCAAATAAAATCCAACATACAATAATACCGACCAATCTCCCCATGCTTCCGGATAAGGCTCTGCAGCAAGGGCTGCAGTATAAGCAAAAACTACCAATATTCCCCCTAAATAAATTAAAAATAAAACTAATGACATAAAAGATCCACCATATCCCACTAACAAACCACACCCAACCCCCGCAGCAGTAACTAAACCCAAAGCAGCATAATAAGGAGAAGGATTAGATGCTACACCTATTAAACCTAAAATTAAACCAATTATTATCACAAACATAAAATATACCATTATTCCTACCTGGACTTTAACCAAGACTAATAACTTGAAAAACTATCGTTGTTCATTCAACTATAAGAACCAATGGCCATCAACATCCGAAAAACCCACCCACTCTTAAAAATCATAAACCACGCCTTAGTTGACCTACCTGCTCCATCTAACATTTCATTATGATGAAATTTTGGCTCGCTCTTAGGACTATGTTTAATTATCCAAATCCTTACAGGGCTCTTCCTAGCTATACACTATACCGCAGACATTTCTATAGCCTTCTCCTCAGTAGTCCATATTTGTCGTGACGTCAACTATGGCTGACTTATCCGTAATATTCATGCTAATGGAGCCTCACTATTCTTTATCTGTGTTTACCTCCATATCGCCCGAGGATTATACTATGGCTCCTATCTTTATAAAGAAACATGAAACATTGGTGTAATTCTCCTCTTCTTATTAATAGCAACAGCCTTCGTTGGTTACGTCCTACCATGAGGACAAATATCCTTCTGAGGGGCTACAGTTATCACCAACCTTCTATCCGCATTTCCCTATATTGGAGATACACTAGTACAATGAATCTGAGGAGGTTTCTCAGTAGATAACGCCACCCTCACACGCTTCTTTGCCTTCCACTTCCTACTTCCATTTCTAATCTTAGCCCTAACAGCCATTCACCTTCTATTCCTTCATGAAACAGGTTCTAACAACCCCCTAGGTATTAACTCTGATGCAGACAAAATCTCATTCCACCCATACTTTTCTTATAAAGACCTACTCGGCTTCTTCGTTATAATCTTCTTCTTAGCCGCATTAGCCTTATTTATACCCAATCTATTAGGAGATGCCGAAAACTTCATCCCAGCAAACCCACTCGTTACTCCACCCCATATCAAACCCGAATGATACTTCTTATTTGCCTATGCAATTTTACGCTCAATCCCTAACAAACTAGGAGGAGTCCTAGCTCTCCTATTCTCTATCTTTATCCTCATACTAGTTCCCCTCCTCCACACCTCTAAACAACGAAGCACCACCTTTCGACCTATAACACAAATCCTCTTCTGATTTCTTGTAGCCAACTCAATTATTTTAACTTGAATCGGAGGTCAACCAGTAGAACAACCATTCATCATAGTAGGACAAATTGCCTCAATCTCCTACTTTTCCTTATTTCTTATCATCATACCATTCACTAGCTGATGAGAAAACAAAATCCTCAGCCTAAATTAGTTTTGGTAGCTTAACTAAAAAGCGTCGACCTTGTAAGTCGAAGACCGAGGGTGCAAGCCCCTCTCAAAACATATCAGGGAAAGGAGGGTCAAACTCCTGCCCTTGGCTCCCAAAGCCAAGATTCTGCCTAAACTGCCCCCTGATTGCTATTATAGCGTATAAATGTCAAATTAAAAAAATTTGATTTTTGTACGCTAGAGTGACATATTAATGATATGGCCCACATACCTTAATATACCACATAATACCCTCATTCCATTATAGCTATAACAGATAAAGTACTAGTATATTACATATACTATGCTTAATACTCATTAATCGATATTCCCCTATACTATTACATACTATGTTTAATCCACATTAATCTACTGTCAGCTATTTCATTACATTAAATTATTTAACCCTCATTAACCTATAATCAGTAATTTCATAGCATAATATTTTTCATTTAACCCTACTTTACATGGTATTATTTAATGCCGTTGGTAAGAAACCCCCATTAACCTCTTGAATGAAAATTAGTGTACGGTTTGTGGTACATTACTGTTTTATCCCCTACTATTGATCAAACCTGACATTTGGTTGGCTCGAGCTTCATATAATCCTTGATCGCGTCAAGAATGTCAGTCCTCTAGTTCCCTTTAATGACATATTTATCCTTGATCGTCTCAAGATTTATTTTCCGCCCTGCTTTTTTAGTTCGGTATGAAGCAAATCGCTATTCCCCGGAAGGGCTCATCTGGTTCATTAAGGTAGACTTGAGCTATCCTCGACACTTTTCTTATCATATCTCATTACTTATCATTCAGGAGATTAGATTGTCAAACTCACCATTACTGAAAGGGATAGAAAATATCAAATTATGAAGGACCAGTTTGGTTTTTTTGATTAATGCGGCAAATGAGTAAAAAAAACACTGTGATTAACCCTCTCGGAAAGAAACCTCCTATAATAGTGTGTGTACAATGCATTTCATTATTCTAATACATTCTTCACTTTATCTGGCATAATTATTCCTATTATTAGACTCACCCCGGGTTTGGAAAAAAAATCGAACCTTTTAAAAAAAAAAAGTTTTTTCGGTAAAAACCCCCCTCCCCCTTAATATACACGGTTGTCTCGAAAAACCCCTAAAACGAGGGCCGACGTATATTCTTTCTATAGATTCGTTGTGATAATTTCTATATATATATAGTGTAATAATGTGAT